ATCGTATGATGAGGTACCACATGAGTGGATATATAGGAATCCCAATCTGCCGAATCACTCATGTTAGGATTATGATCTTCTACATCCTAGGTCTCCTTGTTCCGTCATCTGGCTTATGTCCTTCATGTAGCATTCAGACCGAATGATTCTATGAGATTACGTCGATACCGCCACATATTTCGGGTAACGGTAACGTAGGAGACATCCCTATTTTTCCCCGGGGGTCTTAATTACCACTGTCTAGCTTTCAATTCGCCTCTGACCATCAAATGAAATGTGAATAAAACGTCCTCCTCTCTTTGATTGGAAACAAGGGGCGCTTCCGGCTCTGTGCATGCTTCAAACCATTTTGTCTTCTCCATATTACCATATCTCTAGAGTCAATAATTTTCGATGAGGAACTACTGAACTCAATCACTCGCTGCCGTGACTCAACAGTTTTCTGTTGAGGTCTATCCCGTCGAGGTACTCCAATTGGATCAGTGATCGATTTCTAGGTTTCGTCGTAAACCTAATTGGCTACTTCCAATTACGTAAATCCATAGTTCAAACCGCACTCAAAGGTAGGGCATTTCCCATTGATATAGGAACTTCTGTACCAGAAACAACGGTATCTCCAATTATAGCCCCTCTGGGATGTAAAATGTATCTCTTCTCACCATCCCCATAGTGTATGAGACAAATGTATGCATTTCGATTAGGGTCGTATTCTATGGTTATGATTCTACCAGATATTTCTTTTTGATTCCGTCGAAAATCGATTTGACGGTATAGACGTTTATGACCTCCCCCTCTATGCCTTGCGGTAATGATTCCTCTGGCATTACGACCTTTACCACAATGATGCCGTCCATGGATCAAATGAGTTCGTGGATTGGATTTCACTTGACTGTCTACGGCTCCATTGCGTGTGCTTGGGATAGAAGTTTTGTATAAATGTATCGCCGTGTTATTAAGTATTTTGCTTTAAGTTCTTTTCTCTATAAGAGGTGGAATAGAATAACCCGGTTGAAGCGTAATGATCATGCGTCTGTAACGTCCCATTCTTCTACCCTTTCGGGGTAGTCGATGACTATTCATAGCTATTACCTTGACACCAAAGAAGAGTTCGACCCAATGCTTTATTTCTGTCCTAGTTGATCCTGATTCGACATTAGAAGTATATTGATTGTTCCCCAATAACCGAATACTCTTTTCTGTAAATACTGCATATTTGATTCCATCCATAAATCCATTTTATTCCCTATGAGTTCCAGTATCGATAAGAATTCTAGTTCTTACTGTTCATATGTTATGTTATGAATATACCATAACATTCGTTATGTATGGATGATGAGATATTGATACAGAGCCAATTCAAATAGACTTATTGAACGTTCCCATTGGCGTGCATCCAGCAGGAATTGAACCTACGAATTTGCCAATTATGAGTTGGGCGCTTTAACCATTCAGCCATGGATGCTTCACAGGGATCATCGTACATCGTGAATAACCAAATTCCAATTGAAATGAAATCTTTAGGAGGAATCAATGAAACGACACCAATTAACATCCTGGATCTTCGAATTGAGAGAGATATGGAGAGAGATCAAGAATTCTCACTATTTCTTAGATTCATGGATCAAATTTGATTCAGTGGGATCTTTCACTCACATTCTTTTCCGCCAAGAACGCTTTATGAAACTCTTTGATCCCCGAATTGTGAGTATCCTACTTTCGCGTGATTCACAGGGTTCCACAAGCAATCGATATTTCACGATCCAAGGTGTAGTACTGCTTGTAGTAGTGGTCCTTATGTCTCGTATTAACAATCGACAGATGGTCGAAAGAAAAAATATCTATTTGATGGGGCTTCTTCCTATCCCTATGAATTCCATTGGGCCCAAAAAGGAGACATTGGAAGAATCTTTTTGGTCTTCCAATATCAATAGGTTGATTGTTTCGCTCCTGTATCTTCCAAAAGGGAAAAATATTTCTGAGAGTTGCTTCATGGATCCGCAAGAGATTACTTGGGTTCTCCCAATAAATAATAAATGTATCATGCGAAGTTCGCGGTGGTGGAGGAACCGGATCGGAAAAAAGAGGGATTTGAGTTGTAAGATATCTAATGAAACCGTAGCAGGAATTGAGATCTCATTCAACGAGAAAGATAGCAAATCTAAATATATGGAGTTTCCTTTTTTATTTTATATGGATGATCCGATCTGCAAGGACCATGATTGGGAATTGTTTGATCGTCTTTCCCCCAGTAAGACGCGAAACATAATCCACTTGGATTCGGGGCAGCTATTCGAAATCTTAGGGAAAGACTTTCTTTGTTATATAATGTCTGCTTTTCGTGAAAAAAGACCAATGGAAGGGAAGGCTTTCTTCAAACAACAAGGAGCTGAGGCAACTATTCAATCAAATGATATCGAGCATGTTTCCCATCTCTTTTCGAGAAACAAGTGGGGCATTTCTGTACGAAATAGTGCTCCATTTCATATGTGGCAATTCCGCCAAGATCTCCGCGTTAGTTGGGGGAAGAATCCGCACGAATCGGTGAGAAATGTATCGAAAGATAATTGGATTTGGTTAGACAGTGTGTGCTTGGGGAGCAAGGATCGGTTTGTTAGCAAGTTACGGAATGTATTGTCAAATATTCCATATGATTCCACAAGTTTCGTTCAAGTAAAGGATTCTAGCCAATGGAAAGGATCTTCTGATCAATGCATGGATCATTTCGATTCCATTAGAAATGAGGATTCAGAATCCTACGCATTGATCGATCAAGCAGAGATTCAGCAACTAAAAGAAAGATCTATTCTTTTGGATCCTTCCCTTATTCAAACTCAAACGGAACGAACAGAGATAGAATCAGATCGATTTCCGAAATGCCTTTTTGGATCTTACTACATGTCCTGGCTATTCACGGAACGTGAGAAGCAGATCAATAATCATCTGCTTACGGAAGAAATCGACGAATCTCTTGGGAATCCCACAAGTACAAGATCAATTTGTTCTTTTTTCTCTGACAGATGGTCAGAACTCCATCTGGGTTCTAATCCTACTGAGAGGTCCACTAGATATCATACATTTTTTAAGAAAAAACAAGATGTTTCTTTTGTTCTTTCCAGTCGATCGGAAAATAAAGAAATGGTTGATATATTCAAGATAATGACGTATTTACAAAAAACCGTCTCAATTCATCCTATTTCATCAGATCCGGGATGTGACATGGTTACGAAGGATGAATCGGATATGGCCAGTTCCAATAAGATTTCATTCTTGAGCAAAAATCCATTTTTCCATTTATTTCATCCATTCCATGACCGGAACAAAGGGGAATACACGTTACACCACGATTTGAAATCAGAAGAGGGATTTCCAGAACTATTCACTCTATCAATAACCGAGCCGGATCTGTTGTATCATAGGGGATTTGCCTTTTCTATTGATTCCTACGGGTTGAATCAAACAAAATTCTGGAATGAGGTATTCCACTCCAGAGATGAGTCGGAGAAGAAATCTTTCTTGGTTCTACCTCCTCTTTTTTATGAAGAGAATGAATCTTTTTCTCGAAGGATCAGAAACAAATGGGTCCGGATCCACTGCGGGAACGATTTTGAAGATCAAAAACGAAAAACAGCAGTATTTGCTAGCAACAACATAATGGGGGCAGCCAATCAATATAGATTGAGATTGATCCAAAATCTGATGCAAATCCAATATCGCACCTATGTATACATAGGAAATGTACCCAATCGATTCTTTTTAATGAATCGGTATTCTGATGCGTATAGATACAAATGTTCCAATGGGAGCAAGAGTGAACATTGGGAAGATTTTGTTTCTGAACAGAAGAAGCGTTTTCAAGTAGTGTTCGATCGATTATGTATTAATCAATATTCAATGAATTGGTTCGAGGCTATCGACAAACAACATTTGTCTAAGTCACTTCGTTTCTTTTTGTCCAAGTCACTTCCCCTTTTCTTTGTGAGTATCGGGGATATCCCCATTCATAGATCCGAGATCCGCATCTATGAATTTCAAGATCCGAATGATCCACTCTGCAATCAGTTGTTAGAATCAGTAGGTGTTCAGGTCGTTCATTTGAATAAATGGAAACCCTTCTTATTCGGCGATCATTATACTTTCCCAATACCGAAATTCTTGATCAATGGGGGAACAATAGTATCATTGTTGTTCAAAAAGATACCAAGGTGGATGATGGATTCATTGCATACTATAAAGAATCGCAGGAAACCCTTGGATTCCTATTTCTCAAGGATATCTCATGATCGAGACAACTGGCTGAATCCCGTGGAACCATTTCATAGAAGTTCCTTGATATCCTCTTTTTATAAAGCAAATCCACTTGGATTCTTGAATGATCCACATCATTTCTGGTTCGATTGTACCAAAAGATTCCCCTTTTATGTGGAAAAGACCCGTATCCATAATGAGGATTTGACGCATGGACAATTCCTCAATATCTTGTTCATTCGCAACAACAAATGTTCTTTGTGCGTCGGTAAAAAAAAGCAGATTTTTTTGGAGATAGAGACTATCTCACCAATCGAGTCACGGGTATCTGACATATTCATAACTAAATATTTTCCACAAAGTGGTGACGAGACATATAGCTTGTACAAATCTTTCCATTCTCCAATTCGATCCGATCCATTCGTTCGTAGCGTTATTTACTCTTACTCGATCGCAGACATTTCTGCAACACCTCTAATAGAGAAAAAAATAGTCCATTTTGAAAGAACTTATTGCCATCCTCTTTCAGATATGAATCTATCTGATTCAGAAGGGAAGAACTTGCATCAGTATCTCAGTTTGAATTCAAACATGGGTTTGACTCACACTCCATGTTCTGAGAAATTACCATCCAGAAAGAGGGAAAAAGGGAGTCTTTGTCTAAATAAATACGTTGAGAAACAACAGATGTATAGAATCTTTCAACGAGATAGTGCTTTTTCCAATCTCTCCAAATGGAATCTGTTCCAAACATATATGCCATGGTTCCTTACTTCGACAGGGTGCAAATATCTCCATTTCACCCTTTTAGATACTTTTTCAGACCCATTGCCGATACTAAGTAGCAGTAAACATTTTGTATCTATTGTTCATGCTATTATGCATGGCTCAGATATATCATGGCTAATTCCTCAGAGGGTTCTTCCACAAGGGACTCTGCTAAGTGTAACTGAGATTTTGAGTAAGTGTTTACTTTTTCTGTCCGAAGAGAGGATTCATCGAAATAATGAGTCACCCGCTCTCTTGCTATGGGCACATCTGAGATCAACACATGCTCGGGAGTTTCTCTATTCAATCCCTTTTCTTCTTCTTTTTGCTGGATATCTCGTTCGTATACATCTTCTCTTCGCTTCCCGAGCCTCTAGTGAGTTACAGACAGAGTTAGAAAAGATCCAATCTTGGATGATTCCATCATACAAGATGGAGTTGCAAAAACTTCTAGATAGGTATCCGACATCTGAACTGAATTCTTTCTGGTTAAAGAATATCTTTCTAGTTGTTCTGGAACAATTAGGGGATTTTCTGGAAAAAATATGGGGTTCTTCTTATGGTGGCAACATACTATTGGGTGGTGATCCCGCTTATGTGGTCAAATCAATACGTTATAATAAGAAATCTTGGAATAGCAATCTCATCGATCTAATAAGTATCATACCAAATCCCATCAATCGAATCGCTTTTTCGATAAATACGAGACATCTAAGCCGTACAAGTAAAGAGATCTATTCCTTGATAAGAAAAAGAAAAAACGTGAACGGTGATTGGATTGATGATAAAATAGAATCTTGGGTCGCGAACAGTGATTCGATTGATGATGAAGAAAGAGAATTCTTGGTTCAGTTCTCCACCTTAACGACAGAAAAAGGGATTGATCCAATTCTATTGAGTCTCACTCATAGTGCTGATTTATCAAAGAATGCCTCTGGTTATCAAATGATTGAACAACCGGGATCCATTTACTTACGATACTTAGTGGACATTCATCAAAAGTATCTAATGAATTATGAGTTTAATAGATCCTGTTTAGCAGAAAGACGGATATTCCTTGCTCATTATCAGACAATCACTTATTCGCAAACCTCGTGTGGGGCTAATCGTTTTCATTTCCCATCTCATGGAAAACCCTTTTCGCTTCGCTTAGACCTATCCCCTTCTAGGGGCATCTTAGTGATAGGTTCGATAGGAACTGGACGATCTTATTTGGTCAAATACCTAGCGAAAAATTCCTATGTTCCTTTTATTACGGTCTTTCCGAACAAGTTCCTGGATGACAAGTCTCAGGGTTATCTTATTGATGATCTCCATATGGATGATCGTAGCAATATCCATATGGATGATCGTAGCGATATCGATATGGATGATCGTAGCGATATCGATATGGATGATCGTAGCGATATCGATATGGATGATAGTGACGATATGGATGATAACCTTGATATGGAGCTGCTAACTATGATGAATGTGCCAACTATTTCTATGACGCCGAAAATAGAAATAGACCAATTTGATATCACCTTTCAATTGGAATTAGCAAAAGCGATGTCTCCTTGCATAATATGGATTCCAAACATTCATAATCTCTATGTGAATGGGAATGAGTCGAATTACTTATCCCTCGGTCTATTAGAGAACTATATCTCCGGGGATTTTGAAAGATGCTCCACTAGAAATATTCTTGTTATTGCTTCGACTCATATTCCAAAAAAGGTGGATCCCGCTCTAATAGCTCCAAATAAATTAAACGCATGCATTAAGATACGAAGGCTTCTTCTTCCACAACAACGAAAGCACTTTTTCATTCTTTCATATACCAGGGGATTTCACTTGGAAAAGGAAATGTTCCATACTAACAGATTCGGGTCCATAACCATGGGTTCCAATGCACGAGATCTTGTAGCACTCATCAATGAGGCCCTATCCATTAGTATCACACAGAAGAAATCCATTATAGAAACGAATACAATTCGATCAGCTCTTCATAGGCAAACTTGGGATTTGCGATCCCAGGTAAGATCGGTTCAGGATCATGGGATACTCTTTTATCAGATAGGAAGGGCCGTTGCACAAAATGTACTTCTAAGTAATTGCCCCATAGATCCTATATCTATCTATATGAAGAAGAAATCATGTCAAGAAGGGGATTCTTATTTGTACAAATGGTACTTTGAACTTGGAACGAGCATGAATAAATTAACGATACTTCTCTATCTTTTGAGTTGTTCTGCCGGATCGGTCGCTCAAGATCTTTGGTCTTCACCCGGACCCAATGAAACCAATTCTTATGGATTTGTTGAGAATGATTCTGATCTAGTTCATGGCCTATTACTATTAGAAGTAGAAGATGCTCTGGGAGGACCCCCACAGAGAGAAAAAGATTGCGGTCAGCTTGATAATAATCGAATGACATTACTTCTTCGGTCCGAACCAAGGAATCCGTTCGATATGATGCAAAACGGATATTGCTCTATCGTTGATCAGAGATTTCGATATGAAAACAAATACGAATCTGGGTTTGAAGAAGGGGAAGGAGCTGTCGACCCGCAACAGATAGAGGAGGATTTATTCAATCACATAATTTGGGCTCCTCGAAGATGTCGCCCTTGTGGCAATTTATTGGATTGTATCGGAATCGAAAGGCCCACTGAATTAGGATTTCCCTATTGGGCTGGGTCATTTCAGGGCAAGCGGATCATTTATCATAAAGAGGATGAGCTTCAAGAGAATGATTCGGAATTTTTGCAGAGTGGAACAATGCAGTACCAGACACTAGATGGATCTTCCAAAGAACAAGGTCGAATAAGCCAATTCATTTGGGACCCTGCGGATCCATTATTTTTTCTATTCAAAGATCAGCCCCTTGTCTCTGTGTTCTCACGTCGAGAATTCTTTGCAGATGAGGAGATGTCAAAAGGGCTTATTACTTCCCAAATGGATCCTCCTACATCTATGTATAAACGCTGGTTCACCAATAATACGCAAGAAAAGCACCTCGAATTGTTGATTCATCGCCAGAGATGTCTTAGAACCAATACCAATAGTTCCTTAGCTAATGGATCTTTCCGTTCTAATACTCTATCCGAGAGCTATCAGTATTTATCAAATCTGTTCCTATCTAACGGAACGCTATTGGATCAAATGACAAAGACATTGTTGAGAAAGAGATGGCTTTTCTCGGATGAAATGAAACATTGGATTCATATTCATGTAACAGGAGAACGATTTCCCATTCCTTAGCCGTAAAGAAAGATTGGCCATGAAAAAAGGAAGGGGGGAACAGGACCGGGTGGTAGAGTCGTGTAAACACTTGTGGATCCCGTATTTTGGCCTTAGTGGAACATGGAACAATATGCTACTGCTGAAACATCGAAGAATGGAAACAATGTATGATATGAACTGCCTAAATTTGTGAACGGCGAACAACCAGAGTGTTAACTGGATCAAACAATTCGCATTAATGAAACCATGTAAATCCACCTGCAAAATATGTATGTCTGATGAAATGGTTCTTGCTATCTGCCTCAATAACGAATTCTTGGTTTAACTGAATAAGTCAAGAAAATATAAAATAGATAGACCTTTCTCTTCGTTTCAGTTCAATGGCCACATGGATAATACACATTCCAGTTGACTGAGCCTAATTCCAATTGTTTTGTTCCGAAGCAAAGATATCCACGTAGGCCAGTTCGCCCTACTCAGATATTCACGACCAAGAAGTACTGGATTCTCTGTCGGATAGGCCCTGAAAGGAGAAGAAAGGATGGAATGGCAACAGACGCCTGTGTATTTTCTAATTCCCCCGACCCCGACCCAATAGTACCCCTTTTTGGAACGTCCGGTGCCAAAGTCACCGAATGGGCCAATCCACAAAATGGACTAGGCAATGTAATGTACTTGATCTGTTGGGTTATGAGTACTGGTGGGTATTTGACCAGAGGTTTCTAGAAATCTACCCTTGTATGATTCCTGTTGAATACTCGGGGGTGGGCGAGGGGCGGACGATTCCCAAACGGGCTATTAGATAGAGAAGATCGCTAAGATTTCGTGATCCGCTGCCGGACCTATTCCAATTCCAACAGCTCAGATTCAGATCGTGGGGATCACCGGAATACTTCGTATCAACAGATAGGATACTCGGTATATCCATAGATCCTAAATCGGTTATGGAATTGCTTATTCAATTAGCATTCTCCATATTATGGATTATTCATGCCTTGAAGAGGACTCGAACCTCCACGCTCTTTAGCACGAGATTTTGAGTCTCGCGTGTCTACCATTTCACCATCAAGGCATCTTGAAAGGAAAGTGAATCGTATTCCATTAATATGATATGATATCCATCTAATGTGATATATGTAATACCTGACAAGGATGGAGTGTTGGGGTCTTTCCATCGATCGGTCACATAGGCCTAAGTCAGACATCAAATTGCTTGGATTTGCATTATTTGGAGGTATATATATCAAAAATATGTACAATCCAACCTAGTTCTTGATTGGAATTCAATAGAAACCAAAAGAATGGAATATGGCACCAAATCACGATAGGACAGATATGTAAAAAGCAGGCCTACCTATTTGGAATCCTAAATGGAATGTAAGGGCGTAGGGATCCATAGGTAAACATAGTATCTATTTGCATACGCTCGAATGACCTCTTCTCCTATCTCATAATAAGAATGTACCCTATTCCGGTCTGGTTCGGTATGGAATGAACTTATAATCTGATGATCGAGTCGATCCCATGATTATAAGTTCATAACCTCGGCCCATTCCCATTTTCTTTTTGGCGGAACGGATCCACTCATTCTTTTATTCCAGTTAGCTAGAGGGATCTTGAACTAAGAAGTAGACCTAAAAGAGGGTATCCTGAGCAATTGCAAGAATTGGGTTCATTGATATTCCTGGTATAGTAGATGCTATCACACATACAGTCATACTCAATTCGATGGAATTGCTTGATCCTAAAGGGGATCTTC